AAAAAGCAACCCCAAAGATTTGGGACCAAAAGCGGTTAGCAGTGACCATTGAATAAGTCTCTTCAGCTTGAGTTGGGTTAAAAGCACGGAATGTATTTGCGCCGTCACCATCTTCGAATAAAGTATTTTCTACGGTAGCACCATGAATAGCGCATAGCAAAGCAGCGCCTAATACTCCGGCAACTCCCATCATATGAAATGGGTTTAATGTCCAATTATGAAACCCTTGGAAGAAGAGGATGAATCGAAATATAGCTGCTACACCAAAACTGGGTGCAAAGAACCAACCAGATTGACCCAATGGATAAATAAGGAATACAGAAACAAAAACAGCAATTGGACCAGAGAATGCGATTGCATTATATGGTCGCAGTTGAACAGATCGAGCAAGTTCAAATTGGCGTAACATAAAACCTATTAGTCCGAAAGCACCATGGAGGGCAACAAAAGTCCACAGCCCTCCTAATTGACACCAACGAGTAAAATCCCCTTGTGCTTCAGGTCCCCATAGTAGTAATAAAGAATGTGCTAAACTATTTGCAGGGGTAGAAACCGCAGCAGTTAAGAAATTACAACCTTCCAAATAGGAACTGGCCAATCCATGAGTATACCATGAAGTTACAAAAGTTGTACCTGTGAACCAACCCCCTAAAGCGAAATAAGCACAAGGAAAGAGCAATAGGCCGGACCAGCCTACAAAAACAAAACGGTCCCTCCGTAACCAGTCATCCATAATATCAAATAAATCATTTTCTTCTTTGGTAATTTTACCAAGAGCTATAGTCATAGTGATCCTCCTATTCAACTACTTCAACCATTTCCGAACACGTCATCTCATTTTCAGGGCATGCGATAGTTCAATTATGTATGGACGATTCGTTGTTCCATGCCCTTTAGAATACAATACAATGGGTTTCGAAAAAAAAAAGAAGAATTATTTTTTATTTTCTATTGGTTGATAAACCGACCTAGGTAAATCCATGAGTGCAATTCGACTAGTCTTTACTATATAACCATTTGAACCCTAAATTTTCCTGTAACTCAGATTCCAGAGTATATCTAGTATATCTTTTAACGAGTCCAACAAAAAAAGGAAAATCTCTTTTTTCCTTGCCCCTAAATGAAATATTAAATGAAATAATGATAAACTGGAACTGAAGGCCCCTTTCTCGCGTTCGTTCTCTATTTGCATTGCTGAAACAAAACAACAAAACAATATGGGAATCAGATTTTGAAATCAAGGAAAGATATTGAAAAATGGATTTTTCAATATTATATATATATATATATATATATTATATGTATCGGAAAAGAATAGCGATTTATTCCTATAGAGCGTCCATTAACAAGAAAATCAAATCATAAATATCGACAAATTCTTGTCTTTTGTGATCTAAGAAACTAAAAAAGGAAATAAAAAACCCGTTTTCTACAATTTAATATAGATCGAATTTAAATATCAGAATAGCCAATATAGTCATGATTCAATGGGTCAGGTCCACTTACTTTTTTTTTAGTTACCATTTTTATGGTAGGTTTGGTGGGAACAATAGGGAAGTAGGAATATTTTGGTTTGTGATTAATAAATAGGAGTTGGATATCTAGAATATTTATGTTATGTTTCCTGGAATATTTAAATAAATAATAATAAGATATAAAGAGGACTATTATGTCACTACAGGCTAGAAGCCCCCACCCACTAAGTTCAATTAGTCAATATAATAATAATTAAATGTTCAACTTTTAAATTATTAATTAGAACTCAAAATAAAATAATAAGAACTCATTATATTATAAATAATACAAGAATGTTTGCCTTTTATTATCAAACTGTATTCTTCGATGAAAAACGAAGACAAAGACTTGAGTTTCATGAAAAAAGCCCTTTATCGGATTTGAACCGATGACTTACGCCTTACCATGGCGTTACTCTACCACTGAGTTAAAAGGGCCTGCTCAATTCATGACTTAGCCATTTTCCATTCTGAGTCTACTGCATATATGTATATATGCAGTAGACTCAGAATGGAAAAATAAATTCTATTTACCTAGAAAAGGGGTAAAATTTTTCTCGTTTTTGAATTTTCTGACTTAATGTGAGATAGTGATAGGCATATTTTATCTGAACAAGAAACGAAGCAATGAGTTAAAATTGAAGAAAAAAAAAAAAAGTTCAATTCAAATTAAAATCCTATAGAATCAGAATATAAAAAGACTCTTCGAATCTAGCCATACCATTAGATTATATTGACAATTCCAAAAAACTATTCATACTATCATTATAGTATGATGACGGTCGGGCGAATATGCCCCCATCGTCTAGCGGTTCAGGACATCTCTCTTTCAAGGAGGCAGCGGGGATTCGACTTCCCCTGGGGGTAGGGTACTACGAAAGGAAGTTGATCATGGATTATCAATAAGCATATAAAGAATTCCTCCTGGGTCGATGCCCGAGCGGTTAATGGGGACGGACTGTAAATTCGTTGACGACTGTCTACGCTGGTTCAAATCCAGCTCGGCCCAAGAATTCACCGTCCCATGAGTAAGATATAATTGAGTAAGATATAATTAATTTTTCCTATAGAAAAGAAAGGGTAATGCCTGCTTCGTAGAGAAATAAAGAAAAATTTTTCTTTATCTTTTTTTTTCATCTCATTGAAAGATTGATTATTTTTATTTAACAATAAAATAAAAAAGCACTAGTTACTAATAATCCGTCTCACTCTCACTAAAGCCCGTGTTTATGTGGATATAATATTTATGTGGATATAATATCAATATAGCATTCGCATATCTGTTACGTTCCAACATGACGAGTAGAATATTCTTATGAAATCCTAAGTATATGTATGCTATACACCTCGCCGGGATTGTAGTTCAATTGGTCAGAGCACCGCCCTGTCAAGGCGGAAGCTGCGGGTTCGAGCCCCGTCAGTCCCGAACTAGGATCTCATGAATTGAGAAATTCATTTCTCTATTTTTGCGAAAGGGAAGACGAAGAGCAAAATGGAATCGAACAAATTCGCACCGTGGAGATTATTTCTTTTGTTTCGCATGTCTCATCAGATAAATGTGGGAAGTTCCTTTTCTTCCCCAGTACTAATTGATAAGGAAAAATATATGTAGATTTAGTACAATTGGTACTATTGCTATATTCAGTATTCAGTATTTAAAGTTTAAGAGATACCAATACTCTTTTTTTTTCAATCATTCTGCTCTTGATCAATGAAATGGAATAGAGTGCTCAGATTTTTGGGGGGGTACAGACACAAAATAGCTTTGTTTATTATATTTATATGATATACAATGAACTTAATCTTCATAGAATTTAATTCTCCGGCAAAGTACTTTTTAGGTTAAAGCACATCTTTTCTAAATCAAAATTTTTTTTAGCCTCAATTATGACTACTGATTTGAAACAATTTATTTAATTCTCATTCCAATTTTATATTGAATTTTTGATGTATACGTTCCAACTCCAATCCAACAAAACAAAGAGTATACTAATAAAATAAGATAAAATAAAAGACCAACAAAACCAAGTGGGGCTCCTTTCTTTTCTTATTCTTAGTAAAGGTAAAGCTTGAATAGTCGATTTTTTAGACTTAACCTTACCTTTTTTACATCTCACTTATACTTATACTGTTCGTCTCTCTGTATGCCCTAGAGAATACCGGTTATATTATATAATACCTTATAATTCTATATACAAAATCCTATGTATATGTAACAAAATCCTATGTATATGTATTCTATATACAAAATCCTATGTATATGTATAAGTATAAGAATTGTATAAGGAAGATAAGATGCTAGGTTATAGAAAAGAACAAGTGGAAAAAGGATGAAAACCTAATGATAGGTATTTATGATCTAATCAAAAATGGTTTTTTGTATGGATAAACTCCCTATGTTATACTATTCAATTCTCAACGAGAAATTGATTTGATAGATCAGAAATTTTTATTCATAATATTGATCTGATTCAGTATCATCAAGATACAATTCATCCCATTGAATTTACAGGAATCAAATTTATCATCTCTATGGGATTAGATCCCGAGTTACGTTATTGCGAAAAAAAAAAAAGATTAGATTATGGAAGTCAATATTCTCGCACTTATTGCTACTGCACTGTTCATTCTAATTCCTACTGCTTTTTTACTTATCATCTATGTAAAAACAGTTAGCCAAAATGATTAATTTGAATGAAACTTGAATTATCAGTTCTTAGAATTATCAGTTCTTAGCAGTTCAATTCAATGATTCAAGAAATGAAAGAAAAGAATTCAAACTCTAAGTCTTAAATGAAATGATTGCGCTGAGCTGGAATCAGAACAGAAGTAGGTTATTAAGTATCTAAGCTAGTGTGGTAGAAAGAACTATAATATATAGTATAGTTCTTTCTACCACACTAGCTAGTATTGTATACTAATATTAATATAGGCTTCATAATAGATAAAATTACAATATGTATATAGTAGATGTATATATAGATAAGATAAAACTTTAATTCTATTTCTTTTTTTTCATCTCAAGAAGTCATTGATTGAACAATTAATGGATGATCCGCGTAGTTATATGATAACTTCTTCGGATTTGGAAAAGGGGTTAGAGTAAACCTAGCCGTTTTTCATGTTTAAACAAAACATGAGATGAGTCAAAAAAGTATAATTTCTAGAAGTTTAAAACAAATGTGAAATGTGTGATATGTAAATAGCCTAACGGAAGAAAGCTCTAATTTTATTATGTGTAGGACCTCTTTGGACAATCACTAATCCTTTCGCTTACAGTGGAAAGAAAATATATAGTGTCATAATAATAGAATTTTTTTTCTTTTAGAAAAAAAAATATAGACTATTTAGTCAAAATTCGGTTGGAAAGAATCTTCTATTATGCGTAGATTTGAGTTGCAAAATACAATTATGATAATGATTTATTACTCTATTCCAGTACAATTTTGAATACTTTTTTTTAAGGCAAGGCTTCGCAAAACGATTAATAAAGAATTGATACAGTTCGATTGAGCAATCGATTACTCAATTTAGTATTTGTAGTGTCCACAGCACTAGAGTCCACTCCTTCCCCATACTACAAGTGAAAGAGAAAATGTAAAGACGACCATTAAAGCAGCCCAAGCAAGACTTACTATATCCATGTGAATTATGTCCCTTATTTCTATGAAAGAATTATTCGATTATTATTTAATAATCATAGTGGAATCAATGGCACAGAGTCAAAATAGGATTCTGACTTAAGACTATTGATGAACCAAATCAATTCAATGAATACATTTGCAACAAGTTTCAATATTTTAAGATTTCCGGTAGAATCAGGAAGTATTAAGTACAAGATGATACACGCGCCTTTTCTATACACAACTATATATCAGATACCTCTATTTTCTATTTGATCTAAGCTTACTGTCTTTCTATGAAAGAATCGGTAGAACCCACTGCCACTATTACTACATACATAGATTCTTTTTTTTTTTCAATTTTTACCCTTACTCTATACTATAAGAGTCGACCAACTATTCTAAGAGTCGACCAACTATTCTGATTCTATGTCTGAGCACTCATAGCCTTTCGTGAGTTTAAATAAAAATTCGTGCCTTTCTACAAGCCCTAAATTTATTTCCCATCATTGTATCTAATCTAATTTAATACCCAACAGAATCACGAGACGCTACTTAAAATTAAAAATTGTTTAAGAGATTTTGATATGCTAGTCTTTTATATAATCTTTTATTCTAGTAGTAAAAATTCTAGTAGTAAAAATGGGGTGCCTCTTAGGAATCTTTGTATATCGAGATTTCCGATCTTAGTTCTTAATTCCATTCTGGAATTGATTCTCACCATTTATTTCAAATTTTTTGAAATAAATGGTGAGAATCGATCATTACCAATGATTAAATTAATAATTGAGGTTTTTGCTTCATCCCTATTACTGCCGATTTGATTTGGGCTAGACTTAGATTTTAAGAAAAAAAGTTACAGTCTTTTCTAAAACCTACGCTATGGTTTATAAAAATCAAGTATTGACACGTCCACGCCTCCACTTCTTGCGGAGCAATAATTCATCGAATTAGATCGGCAGAATAAGAAATCAAAAATCTTTGGTTGATCAGGCGACACCCGGATTTGAACTGGGGATAAAGGATTTGCAGTCCCCCGCCTTACCACTTGGCCATGCCGCCAAATTTAGATCCAAAATAAAATGGATAAAAATATTAGCCATATTCTATTTCTACTACTAACTTAACTCTTTTTTTTTATCTTGAATCCCGTTGTACTTAATCCTCAAAAACACATTCTTTTTTTTTTATCTGGTTTCGATTATTTTCTTCGATTTATTATATCTCAAAATATATATAAGTTAATAATTTCCCTTCTCGTTTCTTTTCTATTGAGAGTCAAATTCTGGCGACAGACTGAAAAATTAAGGGCAAATTGGAACCATTAACAATTTACTTTTAATTAGTCTTTAAATTGAAATTAGTGAATGGTTCTTCAATTTTTATCGGAGATAAAATTTTATTTCCTTGAATGGAAAAAGAAAATTGATTTATGACCGATTTATGACTAATCTCATTTTTTTTTATTGAAAAAAACGTTTCTATTTCAATTATAACAACATATATGTGTATATGTAAACCCCAAAACACAAATTGTTACCCAGATACCGAGACGGGTCTCTCTCTTATGTACATATCCCTAGAGAGAATTCTCATATTTTAATTTTTCATTGAATAAATAGATTGAAATATTGAATATAAAATACTAATTTTGGTGGAGTGTGATCCATGTTAATGTTGCTCCAGAAAGTGCAAGAAAGGATGTGATATATGGATAGATAGCCGTATCAACATGTACTTAATAAATATGTACTTAATAAATACAATATTTTTTTTTAGTATATTTATATTAAGTTACACAATTCAAGTGTATTCTATAAATTGCCCTCCCTACCAAAAAAAATCCGCCAATTCTTTTTAGAACATGAAATTCCATTTTTTGTGTTAAAAAAGGGAAAACTCTATACTACTTCTGATTCTGATTATTCTGTCTTTATTTCATTTATATAGATATAAAGAGGAGATTCAATCTCAATCATTCCTTTTTGTGGTATCCCGTCGGATCGTAATATCATACTAATACGTTAGGTAGAAGTTGGACCAATTTTGAACAAGGCTCCATAAGTGTAAGTAACAGAATTTTTTTTCCAGAAATATTTTCTCAATTTAACCCGTCGAAAATTTGAACCTGCGCCCAAAATGTTCTTTATTCCGCCGTTCCATCTCCGTTCATACGTTTGAAATAGATATATGGAGTTGACTAAAATTTTATGTGATTCAGTAAACAGAATATACATTCTATTATTGCTAGGTCGATCCATATGGGTCGATGAATAGTGAATCAATAATTGAAATTTTTCAATAAAAATAAATAGGAAACTTAAGATTAAGATGCTTCGGAATGGAAATGAGGGAATGTCCACAATACCTGGATTTAGTCAGATACAATTTGAGGGATTTTGTAGGTTCATTAATCAGGGTTTAACGGAAGAATTTCATAAGTTTCCAAAAATTGAAGATAGAGATCAAGAAATGGAATTTCAATTATTTGTGGAAAGGTATCAATTGGTGGAGCCCCTGATAAAGGAAAGAGATGCTGTGTATGAATCACTCACATATTCTTCTGAAGTATATGTCCCTGCGGGAGTAATTTTGAAAACCGGTAGGGATATGCAACAACAAACTGTTTTTATTGGAAACATTCCTCTAATGAATTCCCTGGGAACCTCTATAGTAAATGGAATATACAGAATTGTGATCAATCAAATATTGCAAAGTCCCGGTATTTACTATCGTTCAGAATTGGATCATAACGGAAATGCTGTTTATACCAGCACTATAATATCAGATTGGGGAGGAAGATCGGAATTAGAAATTGATAGAAGAACAAGGATATGGGCACGTGTAAGTAGGAAACAAAAAATATCTATTCTAGTTTTATCATCGGCTATGGGTTCAAATCTAAGAGAAATTCTAGATAATGTTTGTTACCCTGAAATTTTCTTGTCTTTCTCGAATGATAAGGAGAAAAAAAAGATTGGATCCAAAGAAAATGCCATTTTGGAGTTTTATCAACAATTTGCTTGTGTCGGTGGGGATCCGGTATTTTCTGAGTCCTTATGTAAGGAATTACAAAAGAAATTTTTTCAACAAAAATGTGAATTAGGAAGGATTGGTCGACGAAATATGAACCGGAGACTGAATCTTGATATACCTCAGAACAATACATTTTTGTTACCACGAGATCTATTGGCTGCTGCGGATCATTTGATCGGAATTAAATTTGGAATGGGTACATTTGACGATATGAATCACTTGAAAAATAAACGTATTCGTTCTGTAGCAGATCTGTTACAAGATCAATTCGGATTGGCTCTTGTTCGTTTAGAAAATTCGATTCGAGGAACTATATGTGGAGCAATCCGACATAAATTGATACCGACTCCTCAAAATTTGGTAACTTCAACTTCATTAACAACCACTTATGAATCCTTTTTTGGCCTACACCCTTTATCTCAAGTTTTGGATCGAACTAATCCATTGACACAAATTGTTCATGGGCGAAAATTGAGTTATTTGGGTCCTGGAGGATTGACGGGACGAACTGCTAGCTTTCGGATACGAGATATCCACCCGAGCCACTATGGGCGTATTTGCCCAATTGACACGTCTGAAGGAATCAATGTTGGACTTATTGGATCTTTAGCTATTCATGTGAGGATTGGTCCTTGGGGATCTATAGAGAGTCCGCTTTATGAAATGTCTGAGAGATCAAAAGAGGCACAGATAATTTATTTATCACCAAATGGAGATGAATATTATATGGTAGCCGCAGGAAATTCTTTGGCCCTGAATCGGGGTATTCAAGAGGAACAAGTTGTTCCGGCTCGATACCGTCAAGAATTTTTGACTATTGCATGGGAACAGATTCGTTTTAGAAGTATTTTTCCTTTCCAATATTTTTCTATTGGAGCTTCCCTCATTCCGTTTATTGAGCATAATGATGCGAATCGGGCTTTAATGAGTTCTAATATGCAGCGCCAAGCAGTTCCTCTTTCTCGATCCGAGAAGTGCATTGTTGGAACTGGGCTGGAACGCCAAACGGCTCTAGATTCGGGGGTGTCTCTTATAGCTGAACGCGAAGGAAAGATCATTTATACTGATACTCACAAGATCATTTTATCAAGTAATGGGGACACTATAAACATTCCATTAGTTATGTATCAACGTTCCAACAAAAATACTTGTATGCATCAAAAACCTCAGGTTCAGCAGGGTAAATGTATAAAAAAGGGGCAAATTTTAGCAGACGGGGCGGCTACAGTTGGTGGGGAACTCGCTTTAGGAAAAAACGTATTAGTCGCTTATATGCCATGGGAAGGTTACAATTTTGAAGACGCAGTACTAATTAGCGAACGACTAGTGTGTGAAGATATTTATACTTCTTTTCACATACGGAAATATGAAATTCAGACTCATGTGACAAGTCAAGGTCCCGAAAGAACTACTAAGGAAATACCCCATTTAGAGGCTCATTTACTCCGAAATTTAGACAGAAATGGAATTGTAATGCTGGGATCTTGGATAGAAACCGGCGATATTTTAATAGGTAAATTAACACCTCAGACAGCGAACGAATCCTCGTATGCCCCCGAGGATAGATTATTACGAGCCATACTTGGGATTCAGGTATCCACTTCAAAAGAAACTTCTCTAAAACTACCTATAGGCGGAAGAGGTCGAGTTATTGATGTGAGATGGATCCAGAAAAAGACGGGTTCCAGCTATAATCCAGAAAAGATTCGTGTATATATTTTACAGAAACGTGAAATCAAAGTGGGTGATAAAGTAGCTGGAAGACATGGGAATAAAGGTATCATTTCTAAAATTTTGTCTAGACAAGATATGCCCTACTTGCAAGAT